CGGAGAAAAAAGACGGTTTTGCGGAGAAAAAAGACGGTTTTGCGGAGAAAAAAGACGGTTTTGCGGAGAAATTTATTTAATATCTATTTATTAAAAATTATTATTATTATATATCTTATTTAATAAAATGTTAACATTTATGTCCTCTATTTTAATCACTTATATTATAGCGCTCGCGGCTATGGCTTTTTTTACTTTATTAGAGCGAAAAGCCTTAGGTTATTTTCAACTCCGAAAAGGGCCAAACAAAGTAAGATTTATGGGAATTCCTCAACCCCTTGCTGATGCATTAAAGCTTTTTTCAAAAGAATTATCACTACCCATCACCTCTAATTTTTTACCTTTTATTATATCCCCTCTAATAGGGTTAATTCTATCATTAATATTATGAGTTTTATTTCCCTCTTTAAGTCCACTATTATTTATGAAGTGGGGAGTTATTTTTTTTCTTATTATTTCTAGCTTAAGGGTTTATACTACATTAGGTGCGGGTTGAACATCAAACTCAAAATATGCTTTATTGGGGGCATTACGGGGAGTGGCCCAAACTATTTCTTATGAGGTAAGAATATCTTTAATTCTTTTATCTGCCTTAATTTTTCTAAAGTCCTTTAACCTAAATACTTATTTTGAGTCTTATATATTCTCAATAATATTGTTAATGCCAATTTTAATATTTATATGATTTACTACCACGCTAGCAGAAACTAATCGCACCCCCTTTGATTTTGCAGAGGGAGAGAGAGAGTTAGTATCTGGATTTAACACTGAGTACTCTGCTGGAACTTTTGCAATAATTTTTATAGCAGAATATATAAATATTATTATTATATCCATAATCACAGTTTTATTATTTCTAAGAAACTTAAATGCCCCCGCCCTAAACCTATTAGTTATAACCTTAAAAATCTCTTTCTTTGCTTTTGTTTTTATTTGGTGTCGGGGGGCATTTCCCCGTATACGATATGACCGTTTAATATCTTTAACTTGAAAATCATTCCTTCCTTTATCCTTAATACTCCTAATTTTTATGCCATGATTTAAGATTTAATATTATGCCGGATAAACGGATTACATTGATGTTGTAAATTATGGTCACTACCTAATATTTTATTAGAAAGCTTATTTATAGCAGGGGCCTTTTAATCCTCAGAAGATTATATTATCTCTAATAAATGTTATTTATCTTATTAAGAACTTTATTAGCTATTTTTATTCCTGTATTAGTTTGTGTTGTAAGATTTCTCTTATCCTCTCGCTCTTTTAAGGACCGAGAAAAAAGCTCTCCTTTTGAGTGTGGGTTTGATCCTAAATCAACAGCTCGCCTACCATTTAGTTTACGATTTTTTTTATTAGCTGTTTTATTTTTAGTTTTTGATATTGAAATTATTTTATTACTGCCTTACCCAATTATTATAGATAATTTTAATTTATTAATGTTTTTTATCTCTATTATGGTTTTTTTATTAATCTTATTTATGGGTTTATTACATGAGTGAAACGAGGGGTCATTAGATTGATCAGAGTAGGAAGAAGTATTATAAAAAGAGCTTCTAACTCTAATTAAAAAGGTGAGACTCCTTTTTCTTCTTAATGATTTTACATTTTCTACCTTATAATTTATTATTTTCTTTTACAATCACATCTAGTCTATTTATAGTTTTAAACTCCAATAATTGATTATTTATCTGACTAGGGTTAGAATTAAATTTGTTTTCTTTTATCCCTATAATTTTTAGCTCAAATACAAATATAGAGACAGAGGGTGCAGTAAAATATTTTTTAATCCAAACTATTAGATCCGGAATTCTAATTTCATGTATATTAATAAAAATATCTCCATTTTATGCTGTGTTCCCTCATTCAATTATTAATATTTTTATTATATTAAGAATATTAATAAAAATTGGGGCTGCGCCTTGCCATTTTTGATTTCCCCAAGTAATATCATCTATAAATTGAATAAACTGTTTTATTTTAATAACAATTCAAAAACTAAACCCCCTTTTTATTATCTCCTCCATATTAATAATATGATCTTCTTCTTTTATATTGGCTTTAATTTTAATAAATAGTTTAATTAGGGGGTTAGGGGGTATAAACCAGACACAAATACGACCATTAATGGCATATTCCTCAATTGGACATCTGTCTTGAATGCTTGCAATAAGCGGTAGATCATTCTCATATACTATTTTTTATTTTAGATTTTATTTAATTATCTCAATGAGATTATTAATTATATTTATAAATCTAATAAAGCAATTAAATTCACAATTTAACATATTATTTCAACTTCCACAATCAATTAATACTTTAATTTTTTTAAGGTTATTATCGTTAGGGGGCTTACCCCCCCTTTTAGGGTTTCTACCTAAATGAATTATTATTAATAAATTAATAATTGTGAGCCCTTTTTTACTAATAATTTTAGTAGGCGGATCCTTACTAGCACTTTTTTATTATCTAGTTGTATTTTTTACTATAATCCTAAATAATTTTAAATCATTAAAGATTAATTTATTAACAATAAAAATAAATTTTATATGATTAATATCCTCTTCTACACTACTTTTATTAGTAATATTTTAAGCTATGCGATGGTTATGCTCAACAAATCACAAAGATATTGGTACACTTTATTTTATTTTTGGGACCTGGGCGGGTCTTTTAGGGACGTCAATAAGGATTTTAATTCGAGCTGAGTTGGGTCAACCAGGGTCTTTACTGGGAAGAGATCAATTATATAATACAATTGTTACTGCACATGCATTTTTAATAATTTTTTTTTTAGTTATACCTATTATAATTGGGGGATTTGGTAATTGGTTAATTCCTCTAATACTAGGGGCCCCAGATATAGCTTTTCCTCGTTTAAATAATATAAGATTTTGATTATTACCCCCTTCTTTAACTTTATTGCTGGCCAGCGCTACAGTAGAAAAGGGGGTTGGAACAGGGTGAACTGTTTACCCCCCTTTATCGGGTAATATTGCCCATGCTGGCCCATCAGTTGACTTAGCAATTTTTTCTCTTCACTTAGCTGGAGTAAGGTCTATTTTAGGGGCATTAAATTTTATCACCACTATTATTAACATACGATCTAAAGGGTTGCGCTTAGAGCGAGTTCCTTTATTTATTTGATCTGTAAAAATCACTGCTGTATTGTTATTATTATCTCTCCCAGTACTTGCAGGAGCCATTACTATATTACTTACTGACCGTAACTTAAACACTGCCTTTTTTGATCCCGCAGGGGGAGGGGATCCCATTTTATATGAACACTTATTTTGATTCTTTGGGCACCCTGAAGTATATATTTTAATTCTGCCTGGATTCGGAATAATTTCTCATATTGTTATAAATTTCTCATCAAAAACGGAAGCATTTGGTGTATTGGGGATAATTTATGCTATATTAGGAATTGGTATTTTAGGGTTTATTGTGTGAGCTCACCATATATTTACAGTGGGAATAGATGTTGATACTCGAGCTTATTTTACTGCTGCAACAATAATTATTGCAGTACCTACTGGTATTAAAGTATTTAGTTGATTAGCCACAATCCATGGATCAGCAATTAAATATGAAGCGCCCATATTATGGGCTCTCGGGTTTATTTTTTTATTTACTATAGGAGGTTTAACAGGAATTATTTTAGCAAACTCATCTCTAGATATTATATTACATGATACATATTATGTAGTAGCCCACTTCCATTATGTTTTATCCATAGGGGCAGTATTTGCTATTTTTGCTGGATTTAGGTTTTGATTTCCATTGTTTTCTGGGGTTACTCTTCACGCCCGCTGAATAAAAATTCACTTCTTCTTAATATTTATTGGGGTTAATCTAACATTTTTTCCCCAGCATTTTTTAGGTTTAAGGGGAATACCTCGACGATATTCAGACTACCCAGATGTCCTAACAAAATGAAATATTGTTTCTTCTATGGGGTCAATAATCTCATTAATTGCACTTCTTTTTTTTATTTTCATATTATGAGAAGCATTTATTTCACAACGAGGAATTATTTCATCAACACACCAAGCAACTTCGTTAGAGTGACAAGATATTTTACCTCTAGACTTCCATAACTCACCAGAAACTATATTACTAACTCGTCCTTCTTTTTCACCTATTATTTTATAGAAATCTAATGACTTGAGGACAACTATCTTTCCAAGACGCATGCTCCCCCCTTATATATGAATTAATTGATTTTCATGATTATGCTATAACAATTTTAATTTTAATCACTACATTTGTAATTTATGCATTTATATCACTTATAATAAACTCGATATCAGCACGAAACATTTTTGAGGCTCAGGAAGTAGAGACAATTTGAACAATCCTTCCTGCAATTATTCTAATTTTTCTAGCACTACCCTCACTACGATTATTATATTTATTAGATGAACTAGAGCGCCCCTCTTTAACAATTAAAACTATTGGTCACCAGTGATACTGAAGGTATGAATATTCAGATTTTTTAACATTAGAGTTTGACTCTTATATAATTCAAACTGAAGATTTAAGTCCTGGAGATTTTCGTTTATTAGAGGTAGATAACCGAGCGGTAATCCCCATTGGTTTAGAAATTCGTAATTTAATTACTGCAGCAGATGTAATCCATGCATGAACAATCCCATCATTAGGAATTAAAGTAGATGCAGTGCCTGGGCGTTTAAATCAATTATCAATTCTACCAACACGTACCGGTGTTTTTTATGGTCAATGCTCCGAAATTTGTGGAGCAAACCACTCCTTTATGCCAATTGTTATAGAAACAGTAAATAATCAATCATTTATTAATTGAGTAAGAAAATTTGCCGAATAAAAATTTAGTTAAATAATAATATATGTTTGTCAAACATAAGTAACTTATAAAGTATTTTTTAATGCCCCACTTAAGACCAATATCGTGACTTATTGTACCCCTTATAATTTGATTTATTGTTTTCTCATTATCATCAATAATATGATATTCAAAATTCCCTATATTTTTAAATTTAACAAATTCTAAAGAATTTTCTTTTAATAAATGAAATTGATATTAGTAAAGTGGCCGAATATAGGTAAAAGTTTGTAGCTCTTTTTATGGTTTAACCCTTTACTAATGGTACGACAACCTTTTCATTTAGTAGAATATAGACCTTGACCTCTTACGGGTTCAATAGGAGCTCTTATTTTAACAATTGGATTAACTGGGTGGTTTCATAATTACTCAATATTTTCTTTAATGGTTGGTTTAGTTATTATCTTGCTTACAATAATTCAATGATGGCGGGATGTAATTCGTGAAGCCACATTCCAAGGATTCCACACATCTCCAGTGATAATGGGGTTACGATGGGGAATAATTTTATTTATCGCTTCAGAAGTTTTATTCTTCTTTGCCTTTTTTTGGGCATTTTTCCATAGAAGATTGGCCCCAACTCCCGAGTTGGGGTGCAATTGGCCCCCTACTGGAATTATTGTATTAAACCCTTTTGCTATCCCCCTTTTAAATACTGCAGTATTACTTGCATCTGGGGTAACAGTAACATGGGCTCATCATAGAATTATAGAAAATAATTATACACAAACAAGCCAAGCGTTATTATTAACTGTTATATTAGGGGTTTATTTTACAATTTTACAAGCAACGGAGTACTTAGAAACTAGATTTTCAATTGCCGATAGAGTATATGGATCTACATTTTTTGTTGCAACGGGGTTTCATGGCCTTCATGTATTAATTGGCTCATCATTTTTAATTATTTGTTTATTACGTGCCTATATACATCAGTACTCAAACACCCACCATTTTGGTTTTGAGGCAGCTGCCTGATACTGACACTTTGTGGACGTGGTTTGAATTTTCTTATATTTATGCATTTACTGATGAGGGTCTTTATAATGTGGTGTATTGCACAAGGGATTTTGAAGCCTTAAGAGATTTATGTTTTCCATTATAAATGATTTTTAATTTAACCCCTTTAATTATACTTAGTATAACACTTTGTCTTATTTTTGCAGTATCTCCCTTATCCCTGGGTATTTGAATTATTATTATTACTCTTATAGCTGGAGTCACACTTTCTTTTTTTATATTAAGTTGGTATCCTTTACTAGTATTTTTAATTTATGTGGGGGGTTTATTAGTAATATTTGCCTACTTTGTCGCAATTCAGCCAAACCAGCAACTTGGATTCTTTAAAATAATAATAACTACTATAATCTCCTATAGCTACCTTACTATTATTTTATATAATAAAACTTTTACACCCTCATTTTTCCTTATAAGATTTTATAATATTTCAATAGTTATAATATCTGTAAATTTTTATATTATTACCTTACTTGCCTTAATACTGTTCATATTATTAATTGTTGTAACAAAAATCACAACCATAAACAAAGCCCCCTTACGGCCATTTAATTATGTTTTCACCAATTCGAAAAACCCATCCTGTCATTAAAATTATAAATAACTCTTTAGTGGATTTACCTGCACCTAGAAATTTTTCAATATGATGAAATTTTGGTTCACTTCTTGGATTATGTTTGGGTGTCCAGATTATCACCGGACTACTTTTAACAATATCCTACTCTCCGCATGTTGATTTAGCTTTCTCATCAGTAGCTCACATTACTCGAGATGTTAATTATGGTTGAATATTACGAAACCTCCATGCCAATGGAGCATCAGCTTTTTTCCTGTGTATTTACTTACATGTGGGTCGTGGTATATATTATGGCTCATATTTTCTAATAGAGACATGAAATATCGGTGTTATTATTTTAATTTTAACTATAGCAACAGCCTTCATAGGATATTTACTCCCATGGGGTCAAATAAGGTTTTGGGGGGCAACAGTGATTACTAATTTGTTTTCTGCAATCCCGTATATTGGTAAACTTTTAGTAGAGTGATTATGGGGGGGATTTGGAGTAGCCAATGCAACATTAACCCGATTCTTTGCTCTTCATTTTCTTTTACCTTTCGTTATTATAGCCTTAGCAGTTCTTCATCTATTATTTTTACATCAGACAGGATCAAATAACCCCTTGGGGTTAAGGTCTTCTTCATTAAAAATCCCGTTTCATACTTACTATTCCACAAAAGACTCCGCTGGGTTTATATTATTATTAATATTACTAGTATTTATTGCCTTTTTTACTCCTAACTTGTTAACAGACCCAGAAAACTATATTCCAGCAAACCCACTAGTAACTCCTATTCATATTAAACCTGAGTGATATTTTTTATGAGCATACGCTATTTTACGATCAATCCCTAATAAATTAGGGGGTGTTATTGCAATATTTAGCGCTTTATTAATCCTATTTTTAGTGCCTCTTATAATATCAATAAATAAGCAAGGAAATAGTATATATTTACTAAACCAGGTTCTTTTTTGAGTTTGAGTTAGTATTTTTATCTTATTAACTTGAATTGGCGGTTGTCCCGTAGAAGAGCCTTATGAGTTATTGGGACAAATCTTTACAGTTATTTATTTTATAATTTATTTTTCTATACCTTTATTGTTTTATTTATGAGAAAATATATAAGAATTTAAGTTATTAAACTACTTGCCTTCAAAGCAAGAAATGATTAAGTCAATTCTTGATGATAATAGATATTTTCTCCTCATTTGATCCTTTCATCTCTTCTTCTATATTATTTTCTACAACGTTCTTATGGGGTGTAACCATTATAATTTTATTAATAATTTTTTCATCGTTTTGAGTATCACAATCACAAACATTTTGACTGCTTTCTTCCTTAAAAAATATTATTGTTACACAAACATCTCGAACCCATAGAGCTAATATAAAGGGGTTTATATATTTTATCACCCCTCTTTTTATATTTATTATCATTATAAATTTGATGGGATTAATTCCCTACATTTTTAGTACGTCAAGACACTTAATATTAACTTTAACCTTAGGACTTCCTTTATGGTTAACCCTTATTTTATCTTCCTTTACTTATAATTTTAAGACTTCAACTGCTAGGCTGCTACCTGGAGGGGCCCCCGACTGATTAAACCCCTTCTTAGTTTTAGTAGAAACTTTAAGAACATTAGTGCGCCCCCTTACATTATCATTTCGATTAGCTGCAAATATGACTGCAGGACATGTCGTACTTGGTTTAATAGGCTCATATATAACATCATCATTTTTATTAAATCTTGTAAGAATAAGGTCAGTAATAGTATTTATGGTTGGAGTAGGTTATATTATATTTGAAATTGGTATTTGCTTAATTCAAGCATATATTTTTTGCCTTTTATTAACACTATACTCTGATGATCACTCTTAAATATGAAATATGATTTCGGCTCGTAAAAAGGACTAAAATCCCATATTTGTTAAAATAATTTAATAAAAATGTTGAATTGTGATTTCAAACTTATACTATGTATTTTTAACAATGATTTTTATTAAATTTTACTCAAATAGATTAGCTTTAAGTGCTATTATACTATATTCTTTTTCATTAACTTTTTTTATACTTGCATTGATATTGTTTAATATAAAAACACTTATCTTAATTAATTGAAATATCTTATTCTTAAATACATGTTCAGTATCCCTGCCTCTTTTATTAGATCCTTGAGGTACATTATTTAGGTCCGTAGTATGTTTTATCTCTGCAAATATTATATTATTTAGAACATCCTATATAAGAGAAGAAAGGTTTATCTCACGATTTATCCATCTTATCTTATTATTTGTTTTATCTATAAATTTATTAATTTTTATCCCAAGAATAATCTCATTATTAATTGGTTGAGATGGGTTAGGATTAGTGAGATTTTTATTAGTAATCTACTACCAAAACTCTAAATCTCTAGCCGCAGGGATAATTACAGCCTTAACAAACCGAGTTGGAGATATATTAATCTTGTTAAGAATTGCGTGAACAATCTCTCAAGGACATTGGCTTATATTAAATATATGAGAAAATGAAATTATAAGGAGAAAAATCGTAATTATCCTCCTTATATTTGCAGCAATGACAAAAAGGGCTCAAATTCCATTTAGGAGTTGACTACCAGCTGCAATAGCAGCCCCTACACCTGTATCAGCCTTAGTACACTCATCTACCTTAGTGACTGCAGGGGTATTTCTCCTTTTCCGATTTTATCATTTTTTATCATCAAGACCATATTTTAATAAATTGTTGTTAATTTTAGGAGCTTTAACGATATTAATAGCTGGTACAGCAGCAGTAATTGAATCTGATATAAAAAAAATTATTGCATTATCCACCTTAAGACAACTTGGTGTTATAATAACAACATTAGGGCTGGGTATGCCTTTATTAACCTTTTTTCATCTTATTACTCATGCATTATTCAAAGCACTTTTATTTATTTGCGCCGGGTCATTAATTAATTTACACCATCACTCACAGGATCTACGAAGCATAGGAAGCACAATTTCACAGATACCTTTAACTATAAGATGTTTATTAATTGCGAATATAGCATTATGTGGGGCCCCTTTCTTAGCGGGGTTTTACTCAAAAGATTTAATTATTGAAAGGGCTTTATTTATTTCATTCAATTTTATTATTACCATTATTTTCCTTATTGCAACTATATTAACATCAGCTTACTCAACCCGATTTATTATATCTGTTACCTTAGGCCCTAAACTATCATTAAGAGCCTCTCCTGTAAACGATAAAGATAAATTTATATACACCCCTAGAATAATACTTACAAGTGGTGCAGTTTTAATAGGTGTGTTAGTTATATGATTATCTTTAGCTCCCTCTTCAGAACCCATCCTAAATTCTATTTATAAAATATCTGCGCTAATTGTTACCTTAATGGGAGTATTTTTTACTATATTCATATCCAATATAAAATGAACCCAAAATAAATCATTATTAATATTGATACCTAAAATTCATTTATCATTTTCCTATATGTGGCTAATAACCTCTCTATCTACACAATTTATTTTAATATTCCCATATAAACTGTCATTAAAGTCTATTAAATTATTAGACCAGGGGTGGTATGAATTTTTTGGCCCACAAGGTAAAAACATTATGATTTCTAATATAGTGTTAAAAAATTCAATAATACAAAGAAATAAAATTGATAGAGTAATAATCTTATCTTTTATATTTATATTAATTATATTATTTAATATTTAATTAAAATAGTTTAAATAAAACATAACATTGAAGATGTTAAAATGAATTTTCTTTTAATATTATTTATAGTATAATTAATACGTTAGGTTTTCAGGCTAAAAATTTGTTCACAATAAATCAGATTATAGTTTATACAAAATAATTACTTTGGGAGTAATTGAACAATTACTTGTAATCTGATCTTTAATAGTTTAATGTAAAACCTTGGTCTTGTAAACCAATAATGGTAGTCCTTAAAGATATGTTTTTATCTTTATCTATAATATTCCCTTTAATAATTATATTCTCCCTAATTGCATTAATGTTAACACGAGAGCACTTATTAATGTGTTTATTAAATTTAGAAATAATAGTTTTAACTATTTCTATTTCTTTTGCCTCATCTTTAGCTCACTTTTCAATAAATGAAGTCTTATTAATTTTAGTTATTTTTACAATTGGTGCATGTGGGGCAAGATTAGGGCTCGCTTGTATAGTGAAGATAACACGAACTTATGGTAATGATAATTTAAATTCAATAACTAGTTTAAAATGTTAAAACTTATCTTCCCTATTTTATTAATACCAAAATTCTCTTGAAAATATACGAATTTAATATTATTATTAATAACATTGGGGTTAATTCCTCAATTTTACTTTAATTTTTTACAAATAAAAATATTATCTAATATGATATATATTGACTCAATAAGTAGTCCCATACTTATTCTTACCGCGTGAACATCTAGGTTAATATTATTAGCAAGAATAAATATTTCTATAAAAAAGATAATAAAAAACCAATTTTTAATTATTTTATCTGCCTTAACAATTATTTTATTAATTGCATTTTCAACAAATAATATAATATTATATTATATTTTTTTTGAGGCATCTCTTATTCCTACATTAGTTATAATTCTTACATGGGGCTACCAACCTGAGCGTCTACAAGCAAGAATATATTTAATTATATACACAGTTACTGCGTCATTGCCTTTTTTAATAAGATTAATACTTGTAAATTATTATAAACACACAATTTCATTTTTATTATCACCGCTATATTTAAGAAATCATTTCTCTACAGTCTTAGCATTATTTTTATCTTTAGCATTTTTAGTAAAGATGCCTCTGTATATTTCTCATTTATGACTCCCCAAAGCTCATGTAGAGGCCCCCGTTGCGGGATCAATAGTTTTAGCCGCAATTTTACTAAAATTAGGATCATATGGTATTTTACGAATAGCAACAATAACTCCTGTAATATTTATTAAACTAAATATTATTTTTATCTCTATTTCGTTGTGTGGTGCAATTATTACAGCACTTATTTGTATACGTCAACAAGATATAAAATCATTAATTGCTTACTCATCAGTAGGACACATGGCCTTAATAATTGGGGGTATCTTCTCATCCTCAAAATGAGGTTGGGAGGGAAGTGTATCAATAATAATTGCTCATGGGCTATCTAGATCATGCTTATTTTCCCTTGCAAATATAAATTATGAATCTACTAATTCCCGAAGAATATTTTTAACAAAAGGATTATTATTTTTGTTTCCTACAATATCTATATGATGATTTATTATAAGAGCTGCTAATATAGCTGCACCACCTACATTAAATTTACTTAGAGAAATTATATTATTAACTAGAATATTAATAATATCTTTTTATAATTCTATTATATTAGGTATTATTGGCTTTTTAGCCGCAGCATACTCTTTATTTTTATACACTTCACTTCACCATAGAAACCCTATAGTTACATCAAACCCTTTATTCACTACCGCTCCTCGACATTTAATTATCTCTTTATATCATTTTACTCCTTTATATTTATTTATTTTAATAAGAGTAAACATCACAAGATGGTTGTAGTTATTTGTTTTGGAAATAAATAATTTTGAAAATTATTAAAAAGCGTTCAATTCGCTTAATAACTAGATCATTATGGCAGATTAGTGCACTGGATTTAAAATCCAAATATAGTTAATACTTATTGATATTAATTTAGTATATTAGTACATATTCCTTCCACGAATAAAGTTCTCCCCCCCGAAATTAATAATAAGATAAGCTAATAAAGCTTTTGGACTCATAATCCAACAATGGTATCACCTCTTATTAATAATTTGATTCTAGTTATATAATAAACTCTTTTCTTAAAATACATGCAAAATTCTTAATCCCGTAGACATTTAACTTTAATATCATTTACGCCTGCAGTATTTAATACTGCCAAAATACATTTTAGTTACGGTAAATTAATTTTTAGTTGGTAAAATGTGTGCCAGCCACCGCGGTTATACACAAAACTATAGTTTATTTTTTAGGGTTATTTAAGAAATTAATAAATTATTAGAAGGTCCAATTTAAATAAAAAATAGAAATTTCTAATTAAATTAAAACTATAAAAATAAACAAGGATTAGATACCCTTTTATTTTATAGCGTTTAAATAAACCCGGGTAGTAATAAATCATTTTCGAAACCCAAAGATCTTGGCGGTGTTTTACCTATCCAGGGGAACCTGTGAATTAATTTGATAATCCACATTTATTCTCTCTAAGCCTTGATTTCAGTTTATGTATGGTCGTCATCAGTGTATCTTGGGAAAGTTTCACAAAAAAATCTATCATTAATATGTCAGATCATTATATAGCTTATGGCTTAGTTTACATGGGTTACAGTATAAATAATAGATTAAATTAATATATAACTTATAAAATCGGACTTGGAAGTAATAATAAATTAAATTTTTTTTGTGAATATAGTTATCTAAAACGTGCACAAATCGCCCGTCACTCTCGCCGAAAGGTGAGATAAGTCGTAACATAGTAGGGGTAATAGAAATTGCCCCTCAAAATATAGTATATTTAATACCCCCCACTTACAATGGGAAAAAGATTTCATCTATTTTGTTTAATTGAGGAGAAAATAATTTAATTTATTAAAAATATAGATATATTTGTACTGAAAAGGATTTATTATAAAAACTAGTAGGAGCCCCCGTACCTTTTGTATAATGGTTTACCAAATTTTTTTTTACGATTTTTACCCGAATTAAAATGAGCTTTTAAAGATTTGTTGAGAACATATAAGATATATGGCAATATATAATTAAAAATTTTTAAAAGGGGCCACATACCACGCATTTTATATTACCTGGTTTATTATTTTAATTATCTAAGTAATATTAATATTAGTATTAAATTATTTTATAAAGGATAAGCTTTATAAAAAGAAAATTGGAAAAACTTATTTTAAAAATAAGCTTAAAATCAGCTATTTTACCCCGTTATAGGAGTTTAATAATAATAATAATAAAAATCAAAAAAAAGTAATATTTTAAAAGAAACAAGTTTTTAATTAATAATGGTAAAATAAATATTTAAAATTAAATCAAATATCTTCTAAATCTTAAATACAAAGTTATTTATAACTTATATAAGCAAGGAACTCGGCAAAAAGATTTTCGACTGTTTATCAAAAACATTGCCTTTTGTAATAATATATAAGGTATATTCTGCCCAGTGAAGAATTCAACGGCCGCGGTATCCTGACCGTGCAAAGGTAGCATAATCACTTGCCCCTTAATTAGGGGCTAGAATGAAAGAATTAACGAAAAATCAACTGTCTCACTTATATTATTAAAATTTAATTTTTAGGTGAAGAAGCCTAAATAAAAATAAAAGACAAGAAGACCCTATCAAGCTTTAATTAATTAATTATATTATTAATAGTAAAAATTTTTATTGGGGCGATATGAAATATTAAAATCCATTTCTAATAATAAGAATAATAATTCTTTATAATTAACTTCTTAAAAATTTAAAAAAGCTACTGTAGGGATAACAGGCTAATATTTCTTGAGAGCTCTTATCAACAGAAATGATTGGCACCTCGATGTTGGCTTTGGATACCAAGTTTGTGCAGAAGCAAACTATGGTGGTTTGTTCAACCATAAAATTCCTACATGAGCTGAGTTCAGACCGACGTAAGTCAGGTTAGGTTCTATCTTTATTATAAATATAAATAGTACGAAAGGACCTTTATATTTACCTGTGTAAAATATTATATTTTTAATAAGTTGGCAGATTAGTGCATGTAATTTAGGTTTACAATATAAATAATTTTACTTATTCCTTTTGTAGCATAAGTAATGCGTATAACTGTTAATTATAAGATATTTTATATTTTAAGGATGCTGTATAGTTGAAATAACAACATAAAATTGCAACTTTTAAAGTGTTCTAAACTACAGCATAAATATTTAGTTTAAAAAGAACATTGTATTTGCACTACAAAGGCACAGTTTTGTAGTATTTATAAGTGTATATATATTTATTATGTTAGTTCTAACAGTGAGCCTAATAATATTTGTCCTGGTGACTCCAAAGGAATAGCCTCCATAGCTGAAGTTAAAGAACTTTCTACACTAATTCATATTTCTGATGATAATAGCTATACTGGTCTGGTAACTACATTTTTCTCATACAGTTCCAGTGGCCGTCAATGCACAGCTACTTTACATCACAGAATTCTGAATGAGTACCT